AAATAGATCACCTTCCCCAATGTTTTAAAAACTTCCTTTCATTTTTTTATGAAAAAAGAATGGTTTTTGAAAACTTTTTTAATTGATTTAAAACATCTCTTACTTGATAATAGTCTCGATAGAAACTTTTAAAGTAAGAAGCACGAAGGAATTGCTCAATTTCATTTTCCTGAATGCCAATCATAGAATTCCTTTCTGAGAGACCCTTACCCTATTTAGCGCGATTTAATTTAGTAGCTCATCAAATAAGTTCTATTTTCTGAAAAAATGAGCCTTTCCTTCCTTTTTTGTTTGTTCACTACTTTTTTTTATATTCATTAAATGAAATACGTAATAAATATTTAGATCGAAAAAAGGTTCTGATAAACCTGTAAAAAGCGGAACCAAAGAACAGTGATTGGTAAGACCAGTATAGTCATTTTTGAGGATCAAAAACGAGTATTATGCCGACACAAGAAAGGAACTTTACCCATTCCTTTCTTGTGTCAAAGACTAAGAAGACGAATAATGCTTTGCTTTAAATTCTTCCCGTGCTTATCTTATGGTTAGTATCCCGTGGAATTTTCGATTTGGTTTTCTTAAAAAGAATAGAAAACTATTGATACATTCTATGGCATTTGAATCTGACAATAATGACATAGTCGTGCAGCTCCAATTTGATTTGTCTTGAAAAAAAAAAAAGAAGGGATAACTTCAAATGGTATTCTTCATAATCTACTATGACTAGGAATGCGGTACAACTAATTACCGACCCCGGGTAGAAAAAGAATATAAAGAAGAAGAAAGTTGTTCATCATTTTTTTGATCATACATAACTTAACTGCCAACAAGAGTTTTATTCTTTTTACGAACTTAATGCTGATAAATCCGCGAATCTAGAAATTCATTTCAGACAATTGAACCTTCTCAAACTGTTTCTTCTTAAGAACCAAAAAGATTTGTGCCAAAATAACAGATGCCAAGAAGAACAAAAGGCCTTGGACACGTAATGGATCTTGAAGTACTACTTCTGCATCCCCTTGCCCAAACCCACCCACATTAGGATTACTCGTTAATGGCTGATCAAGTTTGATAGATTCGCCCTCTGAAACAAGAAGTTCGGGTCCTGAGGGGATTATATCAACCACTTGACGCCCATCCGAGGCATCTGTTATGGTTATCTCATACCCCCCTTTTTCTTTTCGTATTATTTTACTTACTATCCCAGCGGCTGTAGCATTATAAACTGTATTGTTACTCTTGCTCCCGTCGGGATAAATCTGTCCCCTTCCTCTATTTCCGCCGACATATATGGGGTATTTTAAGAAGTGAGCATCTTTATTAGTAGCGGGGTCCGGAGAAAGAATAGGAAAGGTTATTTCACTATATTTCTGGCCGGGAACGGGACCTATAACAAGAATATTTTTTTTAGTGGGGCGATAGCTCTGAAAAGACGGATTGCCTATCCTTTCTTTCATCTCGGGTGAAATACGATCGGGGGGGGCTAATTCAAACCCCTCGGGTAAAATAAGAACAGCGCCCACATTCAAACCCCCTTTTTTACCATTAGCAAGAACTTGTTTTACTTGCCTATCATAAGGAATTCTAACAACTGCTTCAAACACAGTATCCGGAAGTACCGCTTGTGGAACCTCAATATCCACGGGCTTATTAGCTAAATGGCAATTCGCACATACAATACGTCCAGTCGCTTCTCGTGGATTTTCATAACCCTGTTGTGCAAAAATGGGATATGCGTTTGAAATGGATGTCCGAGTTATGATATATATCATCAGTGATAGGGAAATAGATCGAGTAATCTCTTTCTTTATCCAAGAAAAGGTATTTTTCATTTGCATGGTCCAATGATTGATCCCGAAAATTTCTACAATAAGATTAGGTGGGTTGCTTGTATAGTCCCTATCCACAATTCTGCAATTCTGCTATTTACTGAAATAATTTTACTGGAATATTGGAGTAGGAGAAATCCTCGTACGGGTCGAAAGGGTAAGTCCGTCTTAAAACGTTTTGCTTATGTAAAATATTATCAGTCATTCATTGAATGATAAATCACTACAAGTGATGGTGATACACGATTTAAATAACGAAAAATCCAATATTTGAAAATTGTATCTAGAATGACTGGAAAAGTAGAAACAAGACCAGATATAATTTGATCGTTATGAGCAAATCCAAAATCTTTGTAGACATAAGCAATCATTAGTTCCCAACCATGGGGCGAGTGGAATCCGATACATAAATCAGTTAATAAAAGAATAGAAAAAGCTTTTATTGTGTCACTTAAGTTATATAGGAATTCTTGCATCCAAGAGTTAAGAATGAGAAGTTCTTTATTACCCAGAATAGAATAACCCCGGAAAATAATGAAACAGATTATATTTGTCGATAAGTGCAAAATTGTATGGATATGATCCTCATTGCGCATCTTGATCAAGTGGACCATTTCTTTGTGGATTCCTATACGAAGTGTTTGTAGATGTGCTTCCGGGTATTCGTTTATCATTTCGTCCAAGAGTAAGAGTTCTTCTAATTCTATGAATTTGTCTAGAATACTCTTTTCTTGCATATCAGTCAAAAAAGTTTCCGATTGCCTAGTATTCCACCAATTAGTAACCCAAGATTCAAGACCTTTATTAAATAAGAGGGAGATCCACCAGGGAAAAAAGACTATAGATGTAAGATATAGAAGCGGAAGAAATGCTTTTTTTTTTGCCATTTTTTCATCTTTGAATTTGACTTGTTAATGAACCCACCCCCTTCGACGAATCTCTGCGCTCTAATCTTTTTCTATCAACCATAAGTTCTATTACAAGGCCGCGAGCCTATGAATCTATTCCCCACTTTTTTTTTTTTTTTTTTTTCGGCGGGTAGTACTTGAATCTAGAAAGAATACAGAAATAGAATAAGAGCCCACTTCGAATGAAGAAATCATTTTTAAAATATTGTTTCCAGATACCTCAATTGATAAGATTCGAAGCTTTTTCAATGAATCCCAGAAAGAACCACCCACGTCAAGTAATGAATATTATTTTGATTTCGAGCCAAAGGAATCCCCTTTCGATCAAAATAGAAAAAATCCCATTTTGAAAAAAAAAAAAAAAAAAATGCGTCGGTTACCCACAGTAATAATCCAGGAAAAATGGAAATTGATTTTTGAAGAATATTGTTTTGATCACAAATGAGTGGAAAACTAATACATAAATGTTCTCGTTAGAAGAAATCCAACCCTTTCATGATTAAAAAACACAAAAGAAAGAAAAAAAAAAGAAAGCTCGATTGACAAAAAAAAAAGAGAGAGAATTTACAAGATTTATATGTATCTAACGTATCAATTAATTCATATTGAAAATAAGAAGATCAATTCTTTATTCCGAAATGTTTTGATATGCTAGATGAACCCATTATTTCGATTTGTTACTTGTTTTTTAATGATTTTCGAACAAGAAAAGTTTTTTTTTCTCGCTGTTCCGCATACGTCTACTTTAGCTCGAATGCACGTTTTGAAAAAACTTTAAGCTATGCTAGAGCAAAAAAGAGAATTCTTGAATTGTTTCCCTACTGCGGAGAAAGAGTTTCTTCTTCAGTTCAAGTAAATTTCAAAAAACTTCAATTGGTACGCGCAAGAAATAGGCCAATTCGGCAGCTTTTTGCTCAATTTCTCGCGGAGTCAAATTATCATCACTACGCGTCAAGGGAATGGCCCCCTGCCCTTTTATTTCCATATAAAGGACACGCCGAGCATAAATACCCTCTTTAACTTCAATTCTGATGGATTGAATATCTTTCATACGGAATCGTAGGAAGATACGACGATTTTTTCCAGGGAATCCCCAACGAAAAATACACACTATTCCTTCTTTTCTATCGAATCGATCATAGCCACTACCCACATTCCACGAAATTGTGCACCACAAATAAGAACTAATAAAGAGACCCGCTATTCCGTAGAAAGACATCACGATCCCCTGTGGAAAAAACTGGATTTGCTGAGAGGAAACTAAAGATATCAAATTCTTACCGAGATAACTGGAAGTTCCAACCAATACGAATCCTAATGAACCTAAAAAAAGGATAAAGGCCCAGACGAAATTACTTATTTTCCGAGACCCCACTATAAGTTCTATCCATATATGTTCTGATCGCCAACTCATACTAGATCCGGTTGCATTTTATTGGAATTTAGAAAATAGTCCAAATGGATTTGACTTTGCTTTTTTTGTTTCCGAAGTAACTCTCATCAACTAGCGCCATTCTGATGTACCCCTTGCGAAGTAATTCATCGAATTGCTTAGGGCTAAAATAATAACATCCAATTTCTATGATCTCCTATGGATATATCTACATATAGATAGATTGACTTTCTATTTCAGCTATCCGTCCCGATTCCGATGAAAATAGCCATAACTCATTTATCCATATCATATATTTAGCCATACAAAAGAAATCCTTCATTTCTGTTCGCAAGAAGCCGCATTACCCTACTATATTAAAGAGATATCTGTATTATCTATATCGAAGTCTTTCTTAATTGAAAAGAATAGATCAGGTTCGGACCCATTGGATCTAAACAATCTTGTTGTTTTCAACATGAAGAGATAAAGAAGCCATTGCAATTGCCGGAAATACTAGGCCCACTAAAGGCACAAAAATAGAGGGGAAGTCTGTCATAGAATGGGGTACCTCGATGGAATATTTGTACCTGTTATTGTTATAAAGATATCTTATAATAATTATAATTCGTATATAATTATACTAAGTATATCTAAGTGAGTATATATAATAAATAAGTGCAAGGAGTGTATAATTTAATAAATGAGACTTATTCATCTTCATCTTTCTACATGAAATACAAAAATAGATCTATGATAATCCATTCTTGTCGTTAAATTTGAATTCTCATTTTTATTTCCGTTTTGATTTTCTATTTCTTAGAAACAAATTCCCGAAAGATTCATTAGGATTCGATTCAACAACGTGGATTCTTAGTCAAACTAAAGATTTCTCGGGAGATCTCGGGAGATATAGTAGAAAGATACTCTTTCTTTTCTATACAAGAAGGAAAAATAAAATTTATTTGACTAATTGGAATTGCGCTGCGCATTGCATAAGGATGCTTTTTTTTTTTCGTCTTGTTCATAGGGGGTTCCTGATTACTAATCAGGAATATTGATATAAAAAAAAATTTCCGCACGATTCTTTCTACAATTGACAAATAATTTTACTTTGATTCAGATAAACTCACTATTTCTTCACTACAAATAAACAAATTTCATTTAGGGCTATACCGAAATAAATATTAATTATGAATATTCATTACTTGCAAATTCAAAGGAACAAAACCGTGAAAATTCAATAACTCACTCAAAACACCCTTTAAAGGATTGCGTGGTACAATTGGATCGAATAAGCCCTTATCGAATAAATATTCAGCCGTTTGTGAACCTTCAGGTACTTCAATATTCAATGTTTGTTCAATTACTCTTTTACCTGCGAATGCGATGTAGGCATCAGGTTCTGCAATAATGATATCCCCCAACATCCCAAAGCTAGCCGTCACACCACCCGTCGTGGGAGATGTAAGGATAGATACATAGAATAACTTTTTATTTGATTGATAATCATATAAAGCAGAAGATATTTTAGCCATTTGCATCAAGCTCAAACTCCCTTCTTGCATACGTGCCCCTCCGGAAGCACACACTAGAATAAGAGGTAAAAATTGATTGGTAGCATACTCGATCAAACGGGTGATTCTCTCGCCGACTACGGATCCCATACTACCCCCCATAAACTGAAAATCCATAATTCCAATTGCTACGGGAATACCGTTTAGTTGACCTGTGCCCGTTTGAACAGCTTCGGATAATCCTGTCTCTCTTTGATAAGAAGCAATACGATCTTTATAAGGGTCTTCCTCCGAATGAAATTCAATAGGATCCAGAGAAACCAGGCCTTCATTCATAGGAGCCCAAGTGTCTGGATCAAGCAAAAGGTCGATTCGATCTGAACTATGCATTTTCAAATGAGCTCCACATTGTTCACAAATATTCATTTTGGACTTAAAAAATTTTTTATAATTTAATCCATAACAATGTTCGCATTGAACCCATAAATGCCTATATTTCAATTTTCGAGTCGACTTGGTATCGGAATGAGTATCGGAATGAGTCGAATTTTCTGTATCCGAATCGGTATCGGAATGAGTATCGGAATCGGTATCGAAATCGCTATCGGAATTAGGGTCGAAATCGTAATTAGGATCTAAATCTGTATCGAAATCTGTATCGAAATCGGAATCTGTATCGAAATCTGTATCGAAATCGGAATTCGTTGAATTTTCTGTTATATTGAAATCAATAGTATTCTCGAAAGTTCTTATATTGGAGCAGCCCCCCTCATTACTATTTTCACTTTCACCCCAAATGTAACTATAAATGTAGCTCTCGCAGGAATTGTCACTACCACTTAAAATGGGGGCCTCAATACAGATTTGAGAACGAAGATAAGAGTCAATGCAACTATTAATGTGAGTATTCCAAAGAGAAATAAAATTCCAATAATAAAAAAAAGAACTCTCTAGTTCACTCAGGAAAGAGGGATCATTGTCAATCTCAAAAATTTTATTTTGAATATCAAAATAGATAGAATAAATATCCCTATTACTATCGCTAACTAAAAAGGTGTCATCAGAGATCAAATTCCGAATGTCCCTGACACCCACTAAAGGATCAACATTACTGTAACTAGAACTCTCACTCCAACTATGAATATTTTTATCTGTATCAGTTCTAATCGGATCTTCGCTTACACCGGTATTTTCAATAGGAGGACCAAACCTTGCGATTGATTTACTTAGACCACGCCTGTATTCGAATTTCCCTTTAGACAACGTCGAATTGAACCACCATTTTTTCATAGAATCTTCTTGTCCCTATTTCCATGAAAATACAATAGATGAATAGTCATTCGATGAAAAATCATTTGAATATTTCATTTCATATCAGAATAAGCATATGGATCTAATCACAAGTACCAGGATGATTAACCACTAAAATGAGGAGTGAGAAAATAATGATTCTCTTTTTTTTGTTTGTGAGAACCTGGAGTCTTACTGCCCTATAACTAGGGAGGATATGAGAGTTATGATGGAATATTATTATCCATTTTGATTAGTATGAATTCTTATTAGTATGTATGATACTATTTCTGAATAAAATTCCATAAATTTTTATATTTAATAGAGTTTTCAACTTAGAAATCTAACTAAATAGGGATTTCCTTCATCTTGTGTCAAATTCGAATAAAAAAGAAAGAAATCTTGTTTTTCTCTTATGATCTTATGAATCGTTTTTTTTTTTAATATCGTTTATTACTAATGGAATTCGTTTCTATTCCAACACGGAACGAAAAGGACAAAATACAGGATGGGTAGAAGAAATTGGAATACTTGACTCGATGCATGATCGGAAACTAAAGAATAGAAAAGAATACACCAATCCT